ATTTTTTTTTTGAAAAAAAGGATTGGCTGAACTTGAAAATTTACTCATTGAATGAGTAAACGATTGAATCGGATTCGGTTGGGCGGTACCAACTAAATCGAGTGCTATCTCCCATTTATCTCTTATTGAATTAACTGATCAACTTGCTATCGGACATTTATTTTCGATTTGGTATTATTCCAAAAAGGATTTCGACATATTTCACTTTATTATAATTATGAGAATCAATCCTACTACTTCTAGCCCTGCGGTTTCCACACTTGAAGAAAAAAAACTAGGGCGTATCGCTCAAATTATTGGCCCAGTACTGGATGTCGTTTTTCCCCCGGGCAAAATGCCTAATATTTATAACGCTTTGGTAGTTAAGGGTCGAGATACTGTCGGTCAGCAAATTAATGTGACTTGTGAGGTACAACAATTATTAGGAAATAATCGAGTTAGAGCTGTAGCTATGAGTGCTACAGATGGGCTGATGAGAGGAATGGAAGTGATTGACACGGGAGCTCCTCTAAGTGTTCCAGTCGGCGGAGCTACTCTCGGGCGAATCTTCAACGTTCTTGGAGAGCCTGTTGATAATTTAGGTCCTGTAGATACTCGCACAACATCTCCTATTCATAGATCTGCGCCTGCCTTTATACAGTTAGATACGAAATTATCAATCTTTGAAACAGGTATTAAGGTGGTAGATCTTTTAGCTCCTTATCGCCGTGGAGGAAAAATCGGACTATTTGGGGGAGCTGGAGTAGGTAAAACAGTACTCATCATGGAATTGATCAACAACATTGCCAAAGCTCATGGAGGCGTATCCGTATTTGGCGGAGTAGGAGAGCGTACTCGTGAAGGAAATGATCTTTACATGGAAATGAAAGAATCCGGAGTAATTAATGAAAAAAATCTTGCAGAATCAAAAGTAGCTTTAGTCTATGGTCAAATGAATGAACCGCCGGGAGCTCGTATGAGAGTTGGTTTGACTGCCCTAACTATGGCAGAATATTTCCGGGATGTTAATGAACAAGATGTGCTTCTATTCATCGACAATATCTTTCGTTTTGTCCAAGCAGGATCAGAAGTATCCGCATTATTAGGGAGAATGCCTTCTGCAGTGGGTTATCAACCTACCCTTAGTACAGAAATGGGTTCTTTGCAAGAAAGAATTACTTCTACCAAAGAGGGATCTATAACTTCGATCCAAGCAGTTTATGTACCTGCGGACGATTTGACCGACCCTGCTCCTGCCACTACATTTGCACATTTAGATGCTACTACCGTACTATCAAGAGGATTAGCTGCCAAGGGTATTTATCCAGCAGTAGATCCTTTAGATTCAACGTCAACTATGTTACAACCTCGGATCGTTGGCGAGGAACATTATGAAACTGCGCAAAGAGTTAAGCAAACTTCACAACGTTACAAAGAACTTCAGGACATTATAGCTATTCTTGGGTTGGACGAATTATCCGAGGAGGATCGTTTAACTGTAGCAAGAGCACGAAAAATTGAGCGTTTCTTATCACAACCCTTCTTCGTGGCAGAAGTATTTACTGGTTCTCCAGGAAAATATGTTGGTCTTGCAGAAACAATTAGGGGGTTTCAACTGATCCTTTCCGGAGAATTAGATGGTCTGCCCGAGCAGGCTTTTTATTTGGTGGGTAACATCGATGAAGCTACCGCGAAAGCTATGAACTTAGAAGTGGAGAGCAATTTGAAGAAATGACCTTAAATCTTTGTGTACTGACTCCTAATCGAATTATTTGGGATTCAGAAGTGAAAGAAATCATTTTATCTACAAATAGTGGCCAAATTGGTGTATTACCGAACCACGCCCCTATTGCCACGGCTGTAGATATAGGTCTTTTGAGAATACGCCTCAACGACCAATGGTTAACGGTGGCTCTGATGGGTGGTTTTGCTAGAATAGGGAATAATGAGATCACCATTTTAGGAAATGATGCGGAGATGAGTACTGACATTGATCCGCAAGAAGCTCAACAAACTCTTAAAATAGCTGAAGCTAACTTGAGTAGAGCTGAGGGTAAGAGACAGGTGATTGAAGCGAATCTAGCTCTCAGACGAGCTAGGACACGAGTAGAGGCTGTCAATGTTATTTCCTACTAGTCAATACATCAAAATAATCAAAAGAAGTTTTTTAGAAGTTCTTTTTTATACACCACATTTAGATTCTGCCAATTGAAGACAATCAAGTCTAATCTGATACAACGAAAAAAGGAGGATGGGTAGAAAAACTTATTAGATACCATTGCATTGACTCCGGTATCTAATAAGTTCTACCTACTATTGGATTTGAACCAATGACTCCTGCCGTATGAAAGCAATACTCTAACCACTGAGTTAAGTAGGTAATTTATCACCGCAAAAGAAGACCCATCACCTCGGGGATTATAGATAGAATATAATTTCTAAGCAATACCAATCTGTTAACAGTAAACGGATCAAAGAGTTATCATGTGAGATTAGGAAATATCCATCTTGACAAGAAATTATCTATATGTTAAGATATCTATGACAAGGGCTATAGCTCAGTTAGGTAGAGCACCTCGTTTACACGTGCGCCAATGCTTTTCAAGGGAGCTTATTATGCAATGAACATAGTTGATCTTATTGAAAAATCAATGTCTTACTCCATAGATTCGAGAGAACAATAGCATGACAAATATTTGGTTCGGTCCGATTTTGGTGCGAATTTAGGTGCCAAATCAAATAGAACCCGTCATTGATTTGATAGTTGATAAGGTAAATACCCAGCCCATTCAATGCTAGGCATAATGAGTATAAGGGCTTCAAAAAAACCTCCTTTCATCCTATGAACTTTAAGGTGTATGAAGTCTCATATTCGACTCTTGCAGCGGAACGATAGAGACTCCATTTAACTTAGGTTGATCTAAGCCGAAGGCAGACCTAAGTCAAGGTAACCCTTCTTTGAAACACTTTGGTATTGCTACTAGATCTGAATACAAATAATGAATCAGAGCACATGGAGCCAGCTCATTATCTTCCTGTAAAGAAAAAATATGGTGGACTAACTGATCTTTACATCAGTTGATGAAAGAGCCCAATGCAACAAACAAAATGCATGTTGGGTCTTTGAAACAGTTCGAATCATTTCGATAATAATCAGTTTGATCTGTTTTACCGAGAAGGTCTACGGTTCGAGTCCGTATAGCCCTAATACATTCTATTTGTCTATTTTTGTATAGACATTCTATTTTTGTTTAGTATAGTTTTCATTTCCTCATTAGTACTTGTTTATAGACTGGACAGACCAGACCATTGGTTGTTTCATAGAAATGAAATGAAAGCATTACCACATATTCATGTAAATACATAGGTACCTGAAAATAAAAACAATAATTCATTCCAATGGATCTAATCAGATCAGTATGTGTCAAATCTAGGACAAGAAAAAGAAAGAAAATATAATAGTTCGATGCATTAGATTGTGTTTACGTATTCGTATTTGTATAAAATCAATAGAAACAACGACGATCCTTTACCTGGATTTTAATGAAAAGAATACTTCGAATATGTTAGAAATCCCTAGACATTTTTTACCCCCCCCAAAATTATTGGTTTTGATAATAACTATGTTATGTTTGATATTATTTTTTGATAATATTTCATTATCTTATTTCATTTTATTATTTATACATTACATAAATTATATATTTACATATAATTTATATAAGAAATATATATTTCTAAATATAAAATACAAAGAAATAAATATAAGGAAATATCAAGAAAAAAACAAAAACATAGTATTACGTTTCAGAATTATGAAACATAGTTATAGTATTACTATTCATTAGAATACATTAGTAATAGAATATTCTATTAGGTTAGATTAGTATATTTTAGTATTTAATTAAATTATTTTTATTATTTAGAATTTTTTTATTTAATATTTTTTAATCTTATATCTATTTTTTTATAGAGAATAGAGAAAGCGAGACAAAGTGAGAGAGTTTTGTTTGTGTAAGAGCGCCTTATTTCTACACCATATCTAAATAGAATCAAAATCAAAAACGGAATCCCGATTCCGTTGGATGAATCTCTAAACAAGACATGCCACGCAGCAAACAAACTCTGAACTATACACTTTGATTTGATTAAAAAAAATTCTTGTTTCACCTAGGAAAACAAGTTCTGGATGAATTGACAATGCCAACTAGAATAATTAAGCATATTCCACATTAATAGGAGTACATTTATGTTTCTGCTTCACGAATATGATATTTTATGGGCATTTCTAATAATATCAAGCGTTATTCCTATCTTGGCATTTGTAATTTCAGGAGTTTTAGCCCCGGTTAGTAAAGGACCAGAGAAGCTCTCTAGTTATGAATCGGGCATAGAACCTATGGGAGACGCTTGGTTACAATTCCGAATCCGCTATTACATGTTTGCTCTAGTTTTTGTTGTTTTTGATGTTGAAACGGTCTTTCTTTATCCATGGGCAATGAGTTTCGATGTATTGGGTGTATCTGTATTTATCGAAGCTTTAATTTTCGTGCTTATCCCAATTGTGGGTTCAGTTTATGCATGGCGAAAGGGAGCGTTGGAATGGTCTTAACTGAGTATTCAGACAATAAAAAAAAAAAGGAAGGAAAAAATTACATTGAGACAGTTATGAATTTGATTGAGTTTCCGTTACTTGACCAAACAACCCCCAATTCAGTTATTTCAACTACATCGAATGATCTTTCGAATTGGTCAAGACTCTCCAGTTTATGGCCGCTTCTATATGGTACCAGCTGCTGTTTCATTGAATTTGCTTCATTAATAGGCTCGCGATTCGACTTTGATCGTTATGGGTTGGTACCAAGATCAAGTCCTAGGCAAGCGGACCTAATTTTAACAGCCGGCACAGTCACAATGAAAATGGCTCCCTCTTTAGTGAGATTATATGAGCAAATGCCTGAACCAAAATACGTCATTGCTATGGGAGCCTGTACTATTACAGGAGGGATGTTCAGTACTGA